AATTGGTGGTGTAGTCTATAATAAAGAACTTCTTTTGATTATTTTGATGTTGTCTAGGAGGAGATAACATTGATAGCCTCTATTCGTGTCCTAGCTCGTCTGAGAGCTAGATTGGCTTCAATTACTTGTCTTTTACCCTCAGCTCTACTCAAGTTAGCTTCAGCTATTTCAAGAGTTTGTTGAGCTTCTTGCGGATCAATGTCAGTACTCATCTCCGCATCATTTCCTAAAATGGTGATCTCATTATTACCTATTCTAGCGAAACCGCCCATCAGAGCCACCGTTAACCATTGATCATTGAGGCGTATTCTCAAAAGACCTATATCTACGGCCGTGGCAATAGGTGCGTGGTTTGGTAATATACCAATTTGACCACTATTAGTGAATAAAATTATTTCTTTTACTTCTGAATCCCAAATAATTCGATTAGGAGTCAGTACACAAAGATTTAACGTCATTTCTTCAATTTGCTCTCCACTTCTAAGTTCATAGCTTTCGCGGTAGCTTCATCGATGTTACCCACCAAATAAAAGGCCTGTTCGGGAAGACTGTCTAATTCTCCGGAAAGAATGAGTTGAAACCCCCTAATTGTTTCTGCGAGACCAACATATTTCCCTGGAGAACCGGTAAATACTTCTGCCACGAAGAAGGGTTGTGATAAGAAACGCTCAATTTTTCGTGCTCTTGCTACAGTTAAACGATCTTCTTCGGATAATTCGTCCAACCCAAGGATAGCTATAATGTCCTGAAGTTCTTTGTAACGTTGTGAAGTTTGCTTAACTTTTTGCGCAGTTTCATAATGTTCCTCGCCAACGATGCGAGGTTGTAACATAGTTGACGTTGAATCTAAAGGATCTACCGCTGGATAAATACCTTTGGCAGCTAATCCTCTTGATAGTACGGTAGTAGCATCTAAATGTGCAAATGTCGTGGCAGGAGCAGGGTCGGTCAAATCGTCCGCAGGTACATAAACTGCTTGGATCGAAGTTATAGATCCCTCTTTGGTAGAAGTAATTCTTTCTTGCAAAGAACCCATTTCTGTACTAAGGGTGGGTTGATAACCCACTGCAGAAGGCATTCTCCCCAATAAGGCAGATACTTCTGATCCTGCTTGGACGAAACGAAAAATATTGTCGATGAATAGAAGCACGTCTTGTTCATTAACATCCCGGAAATATTCCGCCATGGTTAGGGCAGTCAAACCAACTCTCATACGAGCTCCCGGTGGTTCATTCATTTGACCATAGACTAGAGCTACTTTTGATTCTGCAATATTTTTTTCATTAATCACTCCAGATTCTTTCATTTCCATGTAGAGATCATTTCCTTCACGAGTACGTTCGCCTACTCCGCCAAATACAGATACACCCCCATGAGCTTTGGCAATGTTGTTGATCAATTCCATGATGAGGACTGTTTTACCCACCCCAGCTCCCCCAAATAGACCGATTTTTCCCCCACGACGATAAGGAGCTAAAAGATCCACCACTTTAATCCCTGTTTCAAAGATTGATAATTTCGTATCTAACTGTATAAACGCAGGCGCAGATCTATGAATAGGAGATGTTGTGCGAGTATCTACAGGCCCTAAATTATCAACAGGCTCTCCAAGAACGTTGAAAATTCGTCCGAGAGTAGCTCCGCCAACTGGAACACTTAGAGGAGCTCTCGTGTCAATCACTTCCATTCCTCTCATCAGACCATCTGTAGCACTCATAGCTACAGCTCTAACTCGATTATTTCCTAATAATTGCTGTACCTCACAAGTCACATTAATTTGTTGACCGGTCGTATCTCGACCTTTAACTACCAAAGCATTATAAATATTAGGCATCTTTCCTGGGGGAAAAACGACATCTAGTACGGGGCCAATAATTTGAACAATACGTCCTAAGTTTTTTTCTTCAAGTGTGGAAACCACAGGACTAGAAGTAGTAGGATTGGTTCTCATAATCATAATAAAGTGAAATATGTCGAAATTTTTTTGGAATAGTACCTAATCAAAAAAAATGTCCGATAGGAAGTTGATCGGTTAATTCAATAAGAAATAAATAGGGTTAGCACTGTATTTAGTTGGTACCCCATTTTCAAGTTCAACCAATCCTTTTTTTTTTTAATATCAAGAATAGGAATCATGAGCATGAGTAAGTTAAGTGTGTTTTATTTTTATAGCATTATAGAAAATACCGTCTCGTCTATATTATATATGGAATTCCAACCCGAACTCGATTTATGATTTAGTATTTCGATCTCATTGCTTATTGTTTTTTTGCATATGCATTTCTGTCTATTCTTGTTTTATACCTTTTCGTGGACGAATTATGCCTATTTTCACATCTAGGATTTACATATACAACATATATCACTGTCAAGAGTGAATTTTTGTTAGTATTTATAGATACTTAGATGAAAAATGGGAAGGGGATCAATTCAATTATAAACTTTCGAAATAAGGATTGGGTTGCGCCATATATATCAAAGAGTATACAATAATGATGTA